CAGGAAACATTATTATTATTGGGAAGTACAGATTTGAAGGGGGTATAAGAGGTTTTTCGTAAAAAGTTTTCAATTTTCGGAGGCTTCTCCCCTTCATTAGGAGACTAATTACATATGGTATAATAACGGATCAGGATGTAGATTTAAATTAATATCGGTAAATTGGTCATTTTCCAATCTTATGTGCTGGGCTTTTTTTTTTTTTTTCCAATAAGAAATAAAACTTTTTTTTCTCATCTATAAATTCTAACATTTGCCCAAAATTTAGGGATTTTTGAGGGTTGGTTTCTACAAGAAGTTCCAAATAAAAAGTTAAAAAAAAAAATCGCCAAAATTGCATTACTGATTTGGCGTTCACTAGGGTGATTCCTAATGAGAGCTCTGTATCACTTGCTTAAAAAAGTCAAAAAAATGTAATTTTTTGCACATTTTTTACACGTTTTTTTGGCAAAATTTTTCACTTATTTTTTATTATCTTAAGGCAAAATCAAACTATACCCCCAAAAATTGGGGGTCAATCCAGATGAAAAAAGTGTTGGTATAAATGGTTTATGAATTAATCATCTATAGATATATATATATATATAAGAGTTGATTAAAAATAAAATAATTGTATATTCATAATTCTATAAATCTTTGGTGGATACATAAGGATATAAAAATTGAATTTCTATGAGTATATAGCATGTTTAATAGATATCTATGGATCTAGGAGTATAATTTTGTTTACGTAAAAATACAAGAAAAAAAATCCTTAAGAAAGGATATATAAATATTTAATCACTAAATGTAAGTTATCATTTATAAAATTTATAAATCAATAATATATTTATAAATAGTGTATAAATATATATATATATATATAACTAAGAATATATGCTTATAAATGCTTTCATTTAATTTATCGTTAATCATAAACCTTTATATAATCACAAAAAATATTTTAAATGAAAATTGAAAATTTTCAAAAAAAAAAAAAAAACTCCTTAATTACAAGTAGAATAGATATTTTATAAGATAGATTATACACACTAATCCGTTATTATACCATATGTTCAAAGTAATTTGATATTATGACTAATTATAATGTACTATAAGATTTTTTATAGGCGGCGCGGGGGGAGTTTTTTGGAAAATGGACATTTTCCATTTTTGGCAATTTTTGAAAATTTTGAGGTGTTTATTGGGAATTTAGCAGCGCTTAAATATAAAAAGATGGGAGGTTAAGAAAAAAATAGGAATAAAGAAAGTTTTATAGTAGCTAGGGAAAGGGGTTGTAGATAAAGTTATTTGGGGGCAGATTTTTTAATTTTTCTTGGATTTTTTTAATTTTTTGACTTCTTCGGAGGTCAGATTTCTAGGGGGTTAGAGTTTTCTCAAAGGGAGGATTAAAAAGATATAATAAATTTGGTTAGGGTTTTCCGTAGGCAATTTGGGGAAATCAATTTTGCAATTTTTATTTTTTTAAGATGGGAGGGGGCGAATTTTGGGGGAAAAAAGTTTGATTGAAACCTAAAAAACCTGGGCATTTTTTAGGAAAATTTTGAGCTTAGCGGGGATTGTGAGAAAAAGTTTGATTGAAACCTAAAAAACCTGGGCATTTTTTAGGAAAATTTTGAGCTTAGCGGGGATTGTGAGAAAAAGTTTGATTGAAACCTAAAAAACTTGGGCATTTTTTAGGAAAATTTTGAGCTTAGCGGGGATTGCGAGAAAAAGTTTGATTGAAACCTAAAAAACCTGGGCATTTTTTAGGAAAATTTTGAGCTTAGCGGGGATTGCGAGAAAAAGTTTGATTGAAACCTAAAAAACCTGGGCATTTTTTAGGAAAATTTTGAGCTTAGCGGAGATTGCGAGAAAAAGTTTGATTGAAACCTAAAAAACCTGGGCATTTTTTAGGAAAATTTTGAGCTTAGCGGAGATTGCGAGAAAAAGTTTGATTGAAACCTAAAAAACCTGGGCATTTTTTAGGAAAATTTTGAGCTTAGCGGAGATTGCGAGAAAAAGTTTGATTGAAATCTAAAAAACCTGGGCATTTTTTAGAAAAATTTTGAGCTTAGCGGAGGTTGCGAGAAAAAGTTTGATTGAAACCTAAAAAACCTGGGCATTTTTTAGGAAAATTTTGAGCTTAGCGGAGCTTGCGGGGAAAGTTCAAGATTGAAACCTAAAAACCTGGGCATTTTTAGGAAAATTTTGAGCTTAGCGGAGCTTGCGGGGAAAGTTCAAGATTGAAACCTAAAAAACTTGGGCATTTTTAGAAAAATTTTGAGCTTAGCGGAGCTTACGGGGAAAGTTCAAGATTGAAACCTAAAAAACCTGGGCATTTTTTAGGAAAATTTTGAGCTTAGCGGAGCTTGCGAGAAAAAGTTTGATTGAAACCTAAAAAACCTGGGCATTTTTTAGGAAAATTTTGAGCTTAGTGGAGCTTGCGGGGAAAGTTCAAGATTGAAACCTAAAAAACCTGGGCATTTTTTAGGAAAATTTTGAGCTTAGCGGAGCTTGCGGGGAAAGTTCAAGATTGAAACCTAAAAAACCTGGTTATTTTTTAGAAAAATTTTGAGCTTAGCGGAGCTTGCGAAGAAATCAGTTTTGAATAAGTTTTTACGGGTATATTTAGTATTAAATGATCAATGGACTTGAATAAATTTGGGTACGGGCCCTAGTTTGGGGAATTTAATAGAGAAAAATTTGGATTAATTTTAGTTTCAATTGAACAAGAATAGCACGATATTACATTACGATTATGGTTAGGTATAAATACGGTGTTAAAATTTTATAATGAAAAATTTAAAGTTTTATTATAGCTAAAAAATTTGGTATATTATAATTTTTTATGCGAATTTTTATCTAAAAGGAATTTTGAGCAGTGAATAGATTTAATGATTAAGGATACTTAGAATTAGATATTAATAATTGTATAGACAAATCTTGTGCCAGCAGTTGCGGTTAAACATGATATACTTCTAAATTTGGTTCGGGTGATAATGATCTCCTTTAAAGAAGTTGAGAATCAGTTATATAAGGTGAAATTTTTTGATTGATTAAATTTACTTGTAAGAGAAATATTATTAGATTTGTAAATAAACTAGGATTAGATACCCTATTATTAGAAAAGTAAATTTGAATTCCTGAGAAGTACTGGTTGTTCCTTAAATTTAAAAAATTTGGCGGTGTTTTAGTCTATTCAGAGGAACCTGTCCTGTAATTGATAATCCACGATTAATTGAACTTATTCTTTAAGTTTGTATATCGTCGTTATTTGAATATCTTCCAAGGGATGAATATTCAGAATTTGGAATTTTAATCTAAATCAGATCAAGGTGCAGTTCACGGATAAGGAGAGATGGGTTACAATGAATATATATATATGGTTTGAGAGGTGAAATTCTCACGATAAATTGGATTTGATAGTAAAATGGATTATATAATCTATTTGATTTTAGCTCTAGAATATGCACATATCGCCCGTCGCTCCTACTACAAAGTAGGATAAGTCGTAACATAGTAGGTGTACCGGAAGGTGTACCTGGAAAGGCGGACTAAAGCTTTATAAAAAGCATTTTATTTACATTAAAAAGTTGACTGTGGAATTCAGTTTAGTTTGAAATTTAAAATTTTATTAATAATGGGTTTTTAAAAGTAATTATTTGTTTTAGTAAGTGGTTAGAAATAATAATTTAATTTATAGATTAATAGTACAGTGAGGGATAAATAGAAAAATTATTAAAAGAATATTTGATTTATGGTACCTTTTGTATCAGGGTTTATTAAAAGGAGGTTTTAATTAAGAGTTTTCTCGAATTTATAAGAGCTAAGAAGTATATATATTTTAATGTTGAATAATTATTTATAATATTTTCTTTGCTATTAGACGTTAGTCGGTTTTGAAGATATCTAGTTTTCTAAGAAATTAATTTAATTAAGCTAGTTTAATAAATTATTTTATTTTAAAATTGATTTTTAAATTAGGTAATATTTAAGGGGATAAGCTTTTGAATAAATTTTTATAATAATTTGTTTATTGAAAATTGAGTAGGAATAGAAGTTTTCATCTTTTGTAGTGTTTTATATCAAGATTTTTGTTTAAGTGATTTTGTTTTTTTTAGGTTTTTTATTAGAATATTAAGGGGAATAAAGGTTTTTAAGTAATAATGATAAAATTAGTATAATTTATTGTTTGATTAATTGGAAATTGGAAGTTTGAATTAAGTAATTCGGCAAATTTATTTTCTGCCTGTTTATTAAAAACATGGCCTTTTGTGAATAATTTAAGGTCTGGCCTGCCCAATGATTTAGTTAAATGGCCGCGGTACTCTGACCGTGCAAAGGTAGCATAATCATTAGTTTTTTAATTGAAAGCTGGTATGAACGGTCGGACAAGAAAATTACTGTCTCAATTTAATGGTTTTGGAATTTTATTTTTTAGTCAGAAGGCTAAAATGGATTTAAGGGACGAGAAGACCCTATAGAATTTTATAAATTCTATTAGGTTGGGTTTTTAGATTAATTAGTTGGACTTATCAGAATTTATTTTGTTGGGGTGATGGAAAAATTTAAGAAACTTTTTTTGTAAAAAAATCATTAATTTATGATTGGGTGATCCGCTTATTGCGATTACAAGATTAAATTACCTTAGGGATAACAGCGTTATTAGTTTGGGGAGTTCTTATCGATAAACTAGTTTGCGACCTCGATGTTGGATTAAAATAAACTTTTGGTGTAGGGGCTGGAAAGTTAAGTCTGTTCGACTTTTAAAATTTTACATGATCTGAGTTTAAACCGGCGTGAGCCAGGTTGGTTTCTATCTTTAAAAAGATATAATATTTTAGTACGAAAGGACCAAATATTAATTTAATAAATTGGGTTTGGAATATTATTATTGCTTTGGCAGAAAAGTGCATTAAATTTAGAATTTACTTATGTATGGATAATACAGGCAATAATATATTTGTTTGATTTTTTTTTTTTACTTTTTAGGATTTTGGTCTTAATTGTTTGCGTTCTTGTGGGGGTTGCATTTTTAACTCTTTTGGAGCGAAAAGTTTTAGGATATATTCAGCTTCGAAAGGGTCCAAATAAGGTTGGTTTTGTTGGAGTACCCCAACCTTTTAGTGATGCAATTAAACTTTTTACTAAGGAGCATACCTACCCATTTATGTCAAATTATAGTTTATATTATTCTTCACCTGTTTTTAATTTATTTCTTTCTTTGTTAGTTTGAATATGTATCCCAATTTTTAGAGGATTTTTTAGTTTTAGTTTAGGGATCTTGTATTTTTTATGTTGTGCAAGCTTGAGGGTGTACACAGTAATACTAGCTGGTTGGTCATCAAACTCTAATTATTCAATACTTGGAAGTATACGAGCGGTTGCCCAAACTATTTCATATGAAGTGAGGTTGGCTTTAACGTTATTATCTTTTTTGATCTTAATTATAAGTCTAAATTTACTAGATTTGAAAATTTATCAAAGAGTGATTTGATTTGTAGTGATTAGTTTACCTTTATGTATAGTTTGATTTGTTTCAAGATTGGCAGAAACAAATCGGACTCCTTTTGATTTTGCAGAGGGGGAATCAGAATTAGTTTCCGGGTTTAATGTTGAGTATAGAGGGGGTGGGTTTGCATTAATTTTTTTAGCAGAGTATTCAAGGATTTTATTTATAAGGTTAATGTGTTGTTTATTATTTTTAGGGGCAAATTTCATGGGGGGTTTAATCTTTTTTTTGGTGGGTTTTATATCCTTTTTATGGGTATGGGTACGGGGAACACTCCCCCGTTTTCGTTATGATAAATTGATATATTTAGCATGAAAAAGGTATTTACCTTTAACTTTAAATTATTTTTTGTTTTTCCTGGGAATGAAGATTTTTTTCTTCTCAGGGCTGATTTAGTGAATGAAATTTAGTAGTGAAGTTAATAGAGAATCAACTCTTTTTTATATTTTCAAAATATACACTTGTACAAGTTCATTAACTAATTTTTGAAGATTGTTTTGTCTCAAAGGGCGTGGACGATGGGATTAATAAGGAAGTAAGAAAAGTAAAGGATAGTAAGGATTTGTCCTACAAGAATGTAAGGATCTTCTACTGGGCGTGCTCCAATTCAGGTAAGTAATATTACAATTGTGAAGAAAATTCAAAAAAGGGTCTTATTTACTGGGTAAAATTGAGTTCTAAGTATTTTTTTCTTGTTTGTGAAGGGTACAATTAAGAAAATTAAAATTGATATGGCTAGGGCAATTACGCCTCCAAGTTTATTAGGAATAGATCGTAAGATAGCATATGCAAATAAGAAGTATCATTCAGGTTGAATATGGACAGGGGTCACAAGTGGATTGGCAGGAATGAAATTTTCAGGGTCCCCAAGTAAAAAGGGGTTAATAAGAACAAGGGATATAAGTAAAGAGGTTATAATAATATATCCAAAGATGTCTTTGTATGAGAAATAAGGATGGAATGGAACTTTATCAATATTTCTATTTGTTCCTAAGGGATTGTTTGATCCTGTTTGATGGAGGAAAAGAAGATGAATCATTACTAGGGCAGCTACTACAAATGGAAGAAGGAAATGGAGAGCAAAAAATCGGTTTAATGTTGCATTGTCCACAGCAAATCCTCCTCAGAGTCATTGGACAATTAATGTCCCAATATATGGAATAGCTGAGAGTAAATTTGTGATTACAGTAGCTCCTCAAAATGATATTTGTCCTCATGGGAGGACGTATCCAAGGAAGGCAGTTGCTATTACGCAAAATAGAATAATTACCCCAATTATTCAAGTTAGTTTTAAAGTGTAAGACCTATAATATAATCCTCGGCCTATGTGGAGGTATAAACAAATAAAAAAAAATGAAGCCCCATTAGCATGGGTTGATCGAATTAATCAGCCGTAATTTACATCTCGTGAGATGTGGATTACTCTATTAAATGCTAAATCGATATTTGCAGCAAAATGTATAGATAAAAATAGTCCGGTAATAATTTGAATTCCTAGGCATAATCCTAAGAGGGATCCAAAATTTCATCAGGCGGAGATGTTTGAGGGAGATGGTAAATCAATTAGTGAATTATTAATAATTTGGGTTATTGGGGAAATTTTTCGAAGGGGTGTTTTCATTAGTTGTAGTTCCGGAGTGGGCCTTGCTTGAATTTTGATATTTTAATTGCTACAATTAGAGTAATTAGTAGATAAATAATTAGTGAGATGGAAATTATAATTCCTGGAAAATTTAAAAATTTGTTTAGGGATATAAGGGTAAAAATTAGGACTATATTTTCGGATAGGAGAACTTTTGAATTAATTAGTCATTGGTCTACAAGAAGATATATAGGGATTATTGTGAGGGTTATTATTGATATTATTATTATAGGGGTGGAGAATTTGAATTTTTCGTTAGATGCTACTCTTGTCATATATATAAAAAGGACTAGTATCCCTCCAATTATGATGAGAAAGAGGATATAAGAATATCAAAAGGTTAAATTTATTCACCCTGTAATTAAAGCAATTAGGATTGATTGGGAGAGGAGGAGAAGTCCTAAAGATAGGGGATGGTTCACCAGGGGTAAAAAGATTGCAGGAAGAACAGAGGCAATAAAAATTATTATCATTTGTTCAGGAAGTAGTTTATTAAAAATATTAATTTTGGAGATTAATGATGAAAGAGAGATCCTTTCTGAAGTTTTAAAAGACTAGCTTATTTTTGGTTTACAAGACCAATATTTTAAATAAATTATTAAAACTAATGTCAATTTTAGCTGGGGTGTCTTTTTTTATATATTTAATAGGTTTATTATCTTTTTGCCTTAATCGGAAGCATTTATTATTAATGCTTTTGAGGTTGGAGTTTGTGGTGGTAGCTTTATTTTTAATATTGTACTTGTACTTGTGTTTTTATAATTGAGAATTTTATTTTGTAATGGTTTTTTTGACTTTAGGGGTTTGTGAAGGTGTTCTTGGTCTATCTTTATTAGTCCTTTTAATACGGACATACGGAAATAATTATATAATTTCTTTTAATTTATTATGATAAAGTTTTTATTTTCTTTGGTTTTTATGATTCCATTAAGATTTATCAGTACAGGGTTTTGATTCAATCAGTGTTTATATATAAGTCTTATTTTTTTGTTTTTGGTGGAAATTAGTTTAGGGAGATTATACTGTAATATCAGGTATTTTTTGGGGGTTGATATACTTTCGTATGTAATAATTCTTTTAAGATTTTGAATTTGTTCTTTAATAATTATGGCTAGGGAGGGTATTTTTAAAAGTAATTATTTTTCGAGGTTGTATTTAGTGACTTTATTAATTTTATTAATTTCTTTGTTTTGTACTTTCGCTTCTATAAACTTGTTTGTTTTTTATTTGTTTTTTGAGTTTAGCTTGATTCCTACTTTAGTTTTAATTGTTGGGTGAGGATATCAACCTGAGCGAATTCAGGCGGGAGTATACTTATTATTTTATACATTGGTGGCTTCACTACCTATAATAATTAGAATTTTTTATTATTATGATCTTTACGGTTCTTTGGATTTTTTCTTTTTTTATAAAAGAGTTGAATTTTTTATGTTTTATTTATGTATGAGGATGGTTTTTTTGGTTAAAATACCTATATATTTTGTTCATCTTTGGCTCCCTAAGGCTCACGTTGAGGCTCCTGTCTCAGGATCAATAATTTTAGCAGGGGTTATGCTTAAGTTAGGGGGTTACGGACTTATACGTTTGATACAAATAATAATTCCTTTTGCTATTAAGGTAAATATAGTATTTATTGTTGTTGGTTTGGTAGGGGGATTTTTTGTTTCATTAATTTGTTTGCGGCAGGGAGATGTGAAGGCTTTAATTGCCTATTCTTCAGTAGCTCATATAGGTTTAGTTTTAGGGGGTATTATGACTTTAAGATACTGAGGATTAAGGGGTTCTTTGGTAATAATAGTTGCTCATGGATTATGTTCTTCGGGATTGTTTTGTTTGGCTAATATTTCTTATGAGCGTCTTGGAAGACGGAGATTTTATTTAAATAAGGGGTTAATTAATTTAATACCTAGGATGTCTTTATGGTGATTTTTATTAAGATCATCAAATATGGCTGCCCCTCCTTCTTTAAATTTATTAGGTGAGATTATATTAATTAATAGACTTGTTTCTTGGAGGTTTTTCTGTATAATTTTTTTGTCTTTGATTTCTTTTTTTGGGGCTGCGTATAGCTTATTTTTATACGCTTATAGACAGCATGGGAAGTTATTTAGGGGGATATATTCTTTTAGGTTAGGAAATGTTCGAGAGTATCTTTTACTTTTTTTGCATTGATTTCCTTTAAATATTATTATTATAAAGAGAGAATTTTTAGTTTTATGAAATTATCTAAGTAGTTTAAATAGAATATTGATTTGTGGAGTCAAAGATGTAGTAATGCCTTAGATAATATCAGTGTGTATAATTTATTTTGTAGTTTTTCTTATTTTGAGAATATTGAGATTTTTTTTAAGTTTAAATTTTATGAGGTTGGATAGAAGTATTATTTTAGAGATTGAGATAGTGAGAATTAATTCAAATAGGGTGGTTATATCAATTTTACTTGATTGAATATCTCTTTTATTTGCAAGATTTGTTTTGTTTATTTCTTCTATGGTTATTTTCTATAGATATGAATATATAGGGGGAGATCTTATAATAAATCGATTTATTTTATTGGTGGTAATATTTGTGGCTTCTATACTTTTATTAATTTTTAGTCCCAATTTAATTAGGATTCTTCTTGGATGGGATGGTTTAGGTTTAGTTTCTTATTGTTTAGTAATTTACTACCAAAATGTAAAGTCTTTTAATGCAGGGATACTTACGGCTTTAACGAATCGTTTAGGGGATGTGGCTTTTTTAATGAGGATTGCTTGAATATTTAATTTTGGGAGATGGAATTACTTATTTTTTCTAGATGTTTTGAAGGGCAGAGTTGAAATAGAAATTATTATATTTTTAATATTGCTTGCTGGAATAACTAAGAGGGCGCAAATTCCATTTTCGTCTTGGTTGCCAGCAGCAATAGCTGCTCCAACACCAGTTTCATCTTTAGTTCACTCTTCTACTCTTGTAACAGCAGGGGTTTATTTATTAATTCGTTTTAATTTTTGTATGGGTGAGATGGTGAGAATATTACTCTTATTTGTTGCTAGATTGACTATATTTATGGCAGGATTAGGGGCTAGATATGAGTTTGATTTAAAAAAAATTATTGCTTTATCTACTTTAAGTCAGTTGGGTTTAATAATAAGGATTTTAGCAATAGGAGGATATATTTTAGCTTTTTATCACCTTTTAACTCATGCTTTATTTAAGGCCTTGTTGTTTATGTGTGCTGGGGCAATAATTCATAATTTGAATAATTGTCAGGATATTCGATTTATAGGTGGCATAATCAAACAAATGCCCCTTACTTGTGCATTTTTTGTGATTTGTAATATGTCTTTATGTGGATTACCATTTTTATCTGGATTTTATTCTAAGGATTTAATTTTAGAGTTTGTTTCTATGAGGGGGGTAGGAATTTACGTGTATTTAATTTATTTTTTGTCTACAGGTTTGACTGTGGCATATACTTTTCGGCTAATTTTTTATGTTTTAAGGGGGAATTTTAATCATTTTTGTTTAAGGGGATTAGGAGACTCGAATTCGGAGATACTGAAGGGTATATTAGGAATTATTTTATTTGTTGTTTTCATGGGAAGAGGATTAAGATGAATAATTTTATCTACTCCTTACTTTATTTGTCTATCTTTTACAATAAAAATAATAACTTTGATTGTGACAGTAGCAGGGGGGTGAATTGGAAATGAATTATCGCAAATGGCTTTAAGGTGAAAATCTAAGTCTTTAAATTTTGTTTGAAGGTCAATATTTTTTGGTTCTATATGGAATATACCTTATATTTCAACTTTTGGGGTGAATTTTTATTTTTTGCATGAAGGGGAAAAAATTTATAGACTTGTAGATCAGGGATGGTCTGAGTATTTAGGTAGACAAAATTTTTATTTGACTTTATCGGTTTGGTCAAAGTTTTTTCAGATTTTTCATAGTAATAATTTAAAGATTTTTCTATCTTTAACGGTGATAGTAATTATATTTTTAGTTTTAATAATTTTTTACCTAAATAGCTTAATTTAAGAGCAGGATATTGAAGATATTCCGGTGATTTGAAATCTTTAGGTATTTACAAGATTTGGTCTAATTTTACAATGAAAGTATAATGTTTTATTTTAAACTATGTAAATAGAAGTATTAATGGATTTACACCACTAGGAAATTGAATTAGAAGTTCAATTTTTGGTATTCTACTTCTTTAATTGGAAAAAAATTCACTAATATCATTAACAGTGATATACCTCTATTTTGGTTTCAATTAAAAATAAGGATGTTTCCATCAAGATTTTAGGTCGAAACTAAACACATTAATTTGTTTCTTATTTAAGATAAATTGATGGGAACATCAATACTTTTTAAGTGCAAATTAAATGTTATTTTTAACTATTATCCTAAGAGGCTCACTCAAGCGCTCCTTGATTTCATTCATGATAAAGTCCAATTAAAAGAATTAATATGAAGAATGCGGAGATTCCCCAAAATCAGGAGATTTTTGAAATTTTTAAAATAGATACTAATGGGACAAGAAGAGTGATTTCTACATCGAAAATTAAGAAGATTACAGCAATTAGGAAAAACTGTAAGCTGAAGGGGAGACGGGGGGATCTTTTTGGATCAAATCCACATTCAAAGGGGGATCTTTTTTCCCGGTCAATAAAGGTTTTTTTTGAAAGGATTGAGGAAATAGACATTATAATTGATGAAATAAATATAATAATTGAGGCCCTTAGTATTAAAACAAAAATTATTTGTACTATTTCTAGATGATTTGATTGGAAGTCAAACATATTTAATTATATTATACAAATATCTACCTCATCAGTAGATAGAAATATAAAGGAATAGTCATACAACATCAACAAAATGTCAATATCAGGCTGCAGCCTCGAATCCAAAATGATGGATGGAAGAGAAGTGGTTATTTAAGTGTCGGAAAAGGCCAACTGCTAGAAAGGTGGTTCCAATAATAACGTGAATACCATGGAATCCTGTGGCTATAAAGAAGGAGGATCCGTAAACTGCATCTGCAATTGTGAAGGGTGCTTCCTTGTACTCATAAGCTTGAAGGAGAGTAAAATAGATTCCTAAAATTACCGTGAGGGATAAGCCTTGGGTTACTTGATTGTAATTGTTTTCAATTAGGCTATGATGAGCTCAAGTGACTGTAAGTCCGGAGGACAAAAGAATAAGGGTATTAAGGAGGGGAATTTGGATAGGATTAAAGGGATTAATACCCTTAGGGGGTCAATTTATTCCTAACTCGATTGATGGGGCAAGTCTTCTGTGGAAAAATCCTCAGAAAAATGAAATGAAGAAGAATACTTCAGAGGTAATAAAGAGAATTATCCCTCATCGTAGTCCTATAGTGACAACATATGTATGGAGGCCTTGAAAGGTCCCTTCTCGTGAAATGTCACGTCATCATTGGAATATAACTAGACTTGTAATCAGAAATCCAAGAAGAAGGAGATTAATATTGTATAGGTGGAATCATTTGATGATTCCAGTTATTGTAGTTATAGCTGCTAATGCCCCAAGAATAGGCCAAGGTCTTGCGTCTACTAGGTGGAATGGGTGATTTTTGTGTGTCATTAGGTTACTTCTCTTGAGTAAAGTGATCTTAAAATAGCAAATACATAGGATTGAATAATTACTACAGCTGATTCTAGAATTAGAAGAAGGATTTGGGTAAATAGAAGAAGGAATATAAGGGAAGAGGGAATTGATGGTCCTGTATTTCCCAGAAGGGTTATTAGAAGATGACCTGCAATTATATTTGCAGCTAATCGGACAGCTAATGTTCCTGGACGAATAATATTTCTAATTGTTTCAATACAAACTATAAAAGGTATTAAAACAGGGGGTGTTCCTTGGGGAACCAGATGGGCCAGTATATGAATGGTATTATTAATTCAACCAAAGATTATGAATCTTAGTCATATAGGTAAGGCAAGAGTCAGGGTTATTACTAAGTGTCTTGTTCTAGTAAAAATGTATGGGAATAGGCCAAGGAAATTATTATAGAGAATTAAGGAGAATAGAGCAATAAAAATAAAGGTTCTTCCCTTAGCACTTGGACCTAGGAGAGTCTTAAATTCCTTGTGTAAGGTTATTGTGATTTTGTTTACAAGGGTTGTTGATCGGGTTGGGATTAATCAAAACGATAGGGGTAGAAAGACAAGGAATAAAATTGTTCTTAGTCAATTAATAGGAAAAAATAGTGAAGTTGATGGGTCAAATGAGGAAAATAGATTAGTTATCATTTTCAACTTTTAAGGAGAGAGGATTTTTTTATGAAGAAATTTTTAGGTGTTTGGGAGAAAATTGAGAAGTTGGTAATTCTAATAAAAATAAGAATTATTGAAAAAAGGATTATTAAGATAAGTCAGTTTAGAGGGGCTATTTGAGGAATTAAAGGCTACCTAAGGGGTAATAATAATCTGACAAATTAACGTTATGATTTAACTAAGCCTTTCATTAGAAGTAGGCGTTAATTTACTATAGTGTGGTTTAAGAGACCAATACTGACTTTCAGTTATCCAATGAAGTTTCCCCTATTTTTGAAACTCATTTAATGAAAAATGGAGGGGAAATTCTTTCAATAACGATAGGTATAAATCTATGATTTGCACCACAAATTTCAGAACATTGACCAAAAAATAATCCAGTTCGATTTAGGAGAAATCTTACTTGGTTTAAACGACCTGGTGTGGCATCAATTTTGACTCTTAAGGCTGGAATTGTTCAAGAATGAAGGACATCAGCAGCAGTAATTATTAGACGAATTTGAGAATTGTATGGGAGTACAGCGCGGTTATCTACGTCAAGAAGGCGGAATCTTGATTTTTTAAGTTCTGAGGTGGGAATTATGTAGGAGTCAAATTCAATATTTTTGAAATCTGTATATTCATATGATCAATACCATTGATGACCAATTGATTTTATTGAGACTAGGGGATTATTAATTTCATCTAGTAGATATAATAATCGGAGTGAGGGGAGGGCGATAAAAATTAATGTGACAGCTGGGAGAATTGTTCAAATTACCTCGATAGTTTGACCTTCTAAAAGATAGCGATAGTTGTATTTGTTGAAAAATAATCTAGATATTAAATATCCAACTAGGACTGTAATTATCAAAAGGATTATTAGTGTATGATCATGAAAAAATGATAATTGCTCTATAAGAGGGGAAGCTCTGTCCTGGAGTAGAAATATTTTTCAAGTTGCAATTTCTAAAAAAAGTTGCACTTTATTTATGGGGTTTAAGTCCACCGCACTATTCTGCCATATTAGAAGTTGGATAATATTGGCAGTTCAGAATATCTATGTTCTGATGGGGGTATTTGTTGAAGTCATTCAATGGAGGAGGATATTCTTAATGGGGAAAGCCTTTTTCGTATGGCTGTAAAGGCTTCTCATAAAATAAAAAGGAATAAAATAATTCTTACTAAAGAGATTAAGGACCCAATGGAGGAAATGATGTTTCAGGTAGCGTAAGCATCGGGATAATCTGAATATCGACGGGGTATACCTCTCAGCCCAAGAAAATGTTGAGGGAAGAAGGTTATGTTTACCCCAAGGAATATTACGAGAAATTGAATTTTTAAAAGTTTGTTGTTTAAGGAAAGACCAGTAAAGAGGGGAAATCAATGAACAAATCCAGCTATAATGGCAAATACGGCTCCTATTGAGAGGACGTAGTGGAAATGGGCAACTACGTAGTATGTGTCGTGTAAAACAATATCAATTGATGAATTTGCCAGGACTACTCCTGTAAGTCCTCCTACTGTGAATAGGAAAACAAACCCTAGAGCTCAGAGTATGGATGGAGAATAATTAATTTGAGTTCCATGGAGTGTTGCTAGTCACCTAAAAATTTTAATTCCAGTAGGGACTGCAATGATTATTGTTGCGGAGGTGAAATAAGCCCGAGTATCAACGTCTATTCCTACAGTAAATATATGGTGAGCTCATACAATAAATCCTAAAAGTCCAATTGCTATTATAGCATAAATTATACCTAAGGTTCCAAAGGTTTCCTTTTTTCTTCTTTCTTGACTAATGATGTGGGAGATTATTCCAAATCCTGGGAGAATTAGAATATAAACTTCTGGGTGACCAAAAAATCAAAATAGGTGTTGGTAAAGAATGGGATCCCCCCCTCCAGCAGGGTCAAAAAAGGTTGTATTAATATTCCGGTCTGTCAGGAGTATAGTGATAGCTCCAGCTAGGACGGGAAGAGAGAGGAGAAGGAGTAAAGCAGTTAGGGCGACTGCTCACACAAATAAGGGTATACGGTCAAAGGTGATTCCAGTGGATCGTATATTAATAACTGTGGTGATAAAATTAACTGCACCTAAAATTGAGGAAATTCCTGCAAGATGGAGACTGAAAATAGCTAAATCGACTGAAGCTCCGCTATGGGCAATATTGGAGGACAGAGGGGGGTACACAGTTCACCCGGTTCCAGCCCCATTTTCAACTATTCTTCTTATAAGCAAAAATGTAAGGGAAGGTGGGAGAAGCCAAAATCTTATATTATTTATTCGGGGGAATGCCATATCAGGGGCACCTAGTATAAGAGGAACTAATCAATTTCCAAATCCTCCAATCATGATGGGTATTACTATGAAAAAAATTATAATGAATGCATGGGCAGTGACAATTACATTATAAATTTGGTCATCTCCAATAAGGGACCCAGGGTTTCCTAATTCTGCACGGATTAAAATTCTTAAAGAGGTTCCGACTATGCCTGATCATCTCCCTAAAAGAAAGTAGAGTGTACCAATGTCTTTATGGTTTGTGGAGAATAATCATTTGTTCGGTAAAATGGCTGAGTATAGGCGGTAAGCTGTAAACTTATTTACGAATTTTTTCTTTTGCCAGTCTTGTAGTCAAAAATGATACCAAATTGCAAGTTTGGTGGTGGGTAATTCCTAAGGCTTAAAACTTAGTTTTAATGATGACTTTGAAGGTCATAGGTTTTTTTAACCTAAATCCTTGATTAGAGGAGGTTAAAAATCAAAGTGGATAGGATCAACCTTGCCAGCGTTACAAGGTTGGTTGCTGTGATGAAGAATTTATGGGAGGGGTAGTTGTATATTTGTATCAGTGAGTTTGTCGAGAGGACCAAAGTTCCAAAGGTTATTCGTATATAAAAGTACAAAGTGGCAAGGGTAGCCAGGATTATAATTACGGCCAGGGAAAAGAATTTTTCGTTGATTATGATTTGGATTGTTAATCATTTAGGGAAAAATCCAAGGAAGGGGGGTAGACCTCCCAAAGATAAAAAGTTTAGAATGAAGAAGATTTTCAATATTGGTTCACGGTTTAAAGTGAGGGTTAATTGGTTTATGAAAAAAATATTTAGTTTTTTGAACATAATCAGGATGTTTAAGGTAATTACTGAATAGATCGTGAAATAAATTGTTCAAATGGTTTCGAAGAAGAGGGTTGCCGCAATTATTCATCCAATATGATTAATTGATGAATAGGCTATAATTTTTCGTAGTCTGAGTTGGTTTTGTCCTATAATTCCTCTTACGAATATACATGAGATGACGGCCGTAATTAGTAGAATTAGAGATTTTCTTGAGTATGCAAGTAGAATTATAGGGGCAATTTTTTGTCAGGTTAGAAGAATAGTTCTATTTAGTCACCTTAATCCTTCTATTACTTCAGGGAATCAGAAATGGAGGGGGGCAGCCCCCATTTTTAGAAGTAGAGAAATATTAAATACTAAGGCTGATTGTAGGTTTTCTTCAACTAACGTTAGGGCTTTGGAGGAAAAAATGATAATTGATAGGAGAAGAATTGTTGATGCTATTGCCTGGGCAATAAAGTATTTTAGGGCTGATTCAGAAGAATACATATTTTTGGAGGATCTAATTAATGGGATAAAGGAAAGGAGATTAATTTCTAATCCCATTCATATACCTATTCAAGAATACGAAGATGCAGTGACCAGTGTCCCTAGGGCGAGGGACGAGCCAAATAATATCTTGCTTAAGTAATGAATTAAATAAGAAAGGAGTGAACCTTTATAGGCGGGGTATGAACCCAATAGCTTTTTTAGCTTACTTATTTGCATTTTAGTATAAGAGGTACAGGAATTTTTGATATTTCTAGAAGTAGTTTAATTCTACTAAATGTAGTAAAGGTATATTGTACATTATTTGTTCTATCAAAACAATCCTTTAGTCAGGCACTTTACT